AGAAGGGGTCAAGTCAAATAGTCTTCTTCAAAATCTACATACTATGGCTAGGAATGTGGTACTAAGGAATTCCCGGCATCTCGTAGAATAGAAATAGAAAAAGAGTATAAACAAACAAAAGGCTTTTTAAAATTTCATTTTTTATCAGAGATAATCATATCATATAATAATTACTAAAAAGAATTTGGTTCTTTTTACAAATTTGATGTCGATAAATCCGCGAGTCTAGAAATTCATTTCGGACAATTGAACCTTCTCGAACTGTTTCTTTTTAAGAACCAAAAAGATTTGTGCCAAAATAACAGATGCGAAGAAGAACAAAAGGCCTTGTACACGTAATGGATCTTGAAGTACTATTTCTGCATCTCCCTGACCAAATCCGCCCACATTAGGATTACTTGTCAACGGTTGATCCAATTTGATAGATTCGCCTTCTGAAATAAGAAGTTCTGGCCCCCGAGGGATAATATCAACCACTTGACGTCCATCCGATGTATCCGCTATGGTTATTTCGTATCCCCCTTTTTCTTTTCGTAGGATTTTGCTTACTATACCAGATGCTGTAGCATTATAAACTGTATTGTTACTCTTGCTCCCGTCAGGATAAATCTGGCCCCTTCCCCTGTTTCCGCCTACGTAAATAGGATATTTTAAGAAGTGAATGTCTTTATTAGTAGCGGGGTCGGGGGAAAGAATAGGAAAGGTTATTTCACTATATTTCTGACCAGGAACAGGGCCTATGACAAGAATATTTTTTTGATTGGGGCGATAGCTCTGAAAAGACAGATTGCCCATCTTTTCTTTTATCTCGGGGGAAATACGATCGGGAGGGGCTAATTCAAAACCCTCTGGTAAAATAAGAACAGCCCCCACATTCAAAGCCCCCTTTTTACCATTAGCAAGAACTTGTTTCAGTTGCATATCATAAGGAATTCGAACAACTGCTTCAAATACAGTATCGGGAAGTACCGCTTGCGGAACCTCAATATCGACCGGTTTATTAGCTAAATGGCAATTGGCGCATACAATACGTCCAGTCGCTTCTCGTGGATTTTCATAACCCTGCTGTGCAAAAATGGGATATGCATTTGAAATGGATGTACGAGTTATGATATATATCATGAGCGATAAGGAAATAGATCGAGTAATCTGTTCCTTTATCCAAGAAAAAGTATTTCTAGTTTGCATGGTCCAAGCATTGATCCCAAAAATTTCTACAATAAATTGGGGTAGGTCACTAATGGAGTTTCCTATCCACGATTCTGTTATTTACTGGAATAATTTGACTGGATTAATAGAAATTAATTTCTATTTTTATAGAAATATAGGAGGAATCCGCGGGATGGCTAGAAATATAAAGTGATTTTCAACGCTTTGCTTATATACAACTGCAAAGTAAGAAACATTCTAATTGGATTAGGTAGATAATTTTTCAGTCATTCATTGAATGATAAATCACTACAAGTGACGGAGATACGCGATTTAAATAACGGAAAATCCAATATTTGAAAATTGTATCTACAATGACTGGAAAAGTGGAAACAAGGCCAGATATAATTTGATCATTATGAACAAATCCAAAATCCTTGTAGACAAAGCCAATCAGCAGTTCCCAACCATGCGGCGAATGAAATCCGATACACAAATCAGTTAATAAAAGAAGAGAAAAAGCTTTTATTGTGTCACTTAAGTTATATAGGAATTCCTGAGCCCAAGAGTTAAGAATAAAAAGTTCTTTATTACCCAAAATAGAATAACCACTTAGAATAATGAAACAGATTATATTTGTCGAGAAGTGCAAAATCGTATGAATACGACCCTCGTTGTGTATCTTGATTAATTGGATTGTTTCTTTGTGAATTCCTATACCAAGGTTTTGTAGATGTGTCTCCGAGTATTCCTTGATCATTTCCTCTAACAAAAGAAGTTCCTTTAATTCTATAAATTTTTCTAGAATACTCTTTTCTTCAATATCATTCAAAAAAGTTTCGGATTGCCTAGTATTACACCAATTAGTAACCCAAGATTCCAGACTTTTTTGAAATGAGAGAGAAATCCACCAGGGCAAAAATACTATAGATGCAAGATATAAAAGAGAAGTGAATGCTTTCTTTTTTGCCATTTTTCACTGTAATTGTTAATGAACCCATCTCATTCGTCGACTCTATGTAATCTAATATTTCTCTCACGCATCAGTTCTATTAAAAGTATCAATTCCAACAAGTAAAAAGGGGGGGGAATTTCCTTATTTAGAAATGGTTGATTATGTATGAGATATTTCAATTTTTTCTTATTTTTTTTTTTTGAATTGAGTTGTGTATATTTCGATACATATAAAAGATCCCCAAAAGAGTTTTTTTATACTTGTTCCATATATGTCTGCTTTGACTCGAATGAATGTTCTGAAGAAACCTCGATTAAGTTATGTTATATATGTTATAGAACGATTCTTGCGTTTTTGCCCTTCTGCTGAGAAAGCATTTATTTCTCGGCTAATTTCTTAAAATACTTCAATTGGTACACGCAAGAAATAGGCCAATTCAGCAGCTTTTTGTTCCATTTCCCGTGGAGTAAAATTCTCATCAGTACGAGTCAATGGAATGGCTCCCTGGCCTCTGATATCCATATAAAGGACACGCCGAGCATAAATACCCTCTTTAACTTCTATTCTGATGGACTGAATATCTTTTATAAAAAATTGGAGGAAGACCCTCCGATTTTTTCCAGGAAATCCCCAACGAAAGATACACACTATTCCGTCTTTTCTATCAAATCGATCATAACCACTACCTACATTCCACGAAATTGTGCACCACAAATAGGAGCTAATAAAAAGACCCGCGATCCCATAGAAAGACATCACAATTCCTTGTGGAAAAAAAACTATTTGCTGAGACGGAAATAAAGATATCAAATTTCTACCAAGATAACTTGAGGTTCCAACCAACAAGAATCCTAATGAACCTAAAAAAAGGATAACAGCCCAGCAGAAATTACTTGTTTTTCGAGCCCCCGTTATAGGTTCTATCCATATATGTTCTGATCGACAACTCATACTTTATCCAGTTGCTTTTTTTTTATTGAGAGAATACCCCAAATGAATTTGACTTTAGTCCTTTTGTTTCCGAAGTAACCCGCATCAACTAGTACTAGTTTGATGTGAACCTTTAGGAGTAATTCATTAAATTGGTTAGATCTAAACTAATAACATACCCTTCGTATGATCTCACTAAAGATAGCCACATGCATATAGATAGACCAACTTTACAGTTCAGCCATCCGCCGATTCGGGTCTATTTGAAAATCGCTAGAATATAGTATTTTCTAGAGACATAAGAGTTTTTCGGCGGAAGCCGCTTATACCAATTTGTCTAAATGGATATCTGTGTTATGATACAAGCGTAAATTTTGAAAAAAAAAATAGATGATAATTTGTGCCATCGGCTCTAAACAATCTTGTTTTTTTGAACATGAAGAAATAAAGAAGCCATTGCGATTGCCGGAAATACTAGGCCTACTAAAGGGACCAAAACAGAGGGAAAGTTAAGAGTTGTCATAGAATGGGTACCTCGATTTACTATTTGTACCTGTTATTTTTATTTAGATTTTTTATTTATTATTTATAATATAAAGATATCTTATTATATATAAAGAATAAAGATATCTTATTATAATTTGATAATTCTAAATTGTAATTATTATTACTTTTTACTTTACTTAATATCTATTCTATTAAGTATAGATATAAGTATATATCTAAGTGAGTATATAATGTAGTTTTTCATTTCATCTTTCTACATGACAGATTTGAAAGAATATGGATGAGATATTATTTTATTCATTTTTTGCTCTTGGCTTCGAATTTCATTTACTAAGCACTTAAAAATAAATTAGATTCTTTTTATATTGAAGGGTTTGTTAGAATGCCATACAGCAGGGATTCTTAGTAAAAATAAGATTATCATAAGATATAGAAAGATAAAAAATTCTATATTTTATAGAAAATATAGATTAGATTTTAATTTCATTATATATGATGAGAAGAAGATATTTTTTATTTGCCTAATTTCACGAAAATAAGAATTTCATTTTTTATCTTGTTGATAGAGGCTTCTTGATCAATAATCAGAAATATAGAAAAAAGGGGCAGATTTTCTATTTTCTGTGACTTTTGATTCTTTGATAGAATTAGATCTTATGTCAACAAAGACAACCCTATTCATCTAATTTTGATTCAAAGGAAAGAAAGTGTGGAGTTGAAATAACTCACTCAGAACGCTTTTTAAAGGATTACGTGGTACGATTAGATCGAATAAGCCCTTCTGGAATAAATACTCAGACGCTTGTGAACCGTCGGGTACTGTTTTATTCAATGTTTGTTCAATTACTCTTTTACCCGCAAAGGCAATGTAGGCATTGGGTTCGGCAATAATGATATCCCCCAACATACCAAAACTAGCTGTCACCCCACCAGTAGTAGGAGATGTAAGGATTGGTACATAGAATAACTTTTTGTTTGATTGATAATCATATAAAGCAGAAGATATTTTAGCCATTTGCATCAAGCTCAAACTTCCTTCTTGCATGCGTGCCCCTCCAGAAGCACACACTATAATAAGAGGTAGAAATTCTTTAGTAGCGTATTCAATCAAACGGGTAATTTTCTCCCCCACTACGGATCCCATACTACCTCCCATAAACTGAAAATCCATAACCGCAATTGATACGGTAATACCGTTTAGTTGCCCTATGCCTGTTTGAACAGCCTCGGTTAATCCTGTTTTTCTTTGATAAGAATCGATACGTTTTTTATAAGGCTCCTCCTCCGAATGAAATTGAATGGGATCCAGAGAGACCATGTCTTCATCCATCGGCTCCCAAGTACCCGGATCGATCAAAAGTTCAATTCTATCTGAACTACTCATTTTCAAATGATATCCACATTGTTCACAAAGATTCATTTTTGATTGAAAACTTTTCTTATAATTTAATCCAAAACA